GTCCCGGATGACACTCTTCTGGTAGCCGTTGTTTGCCTGAGCCTGTGAAGCGGTAGAAATGATCGCTACCATCTTGCACTCAATCGAAAGGACCCTGCCTAAACTACCAAAAAGGCTTCGATTCGAGATTCTAACTCTAAATGGATCTCTAATTGGCTTTTTCACTTGCTTAACACATCTATAGCACTTCCTCCCTCTAACCCTTATACAATGGATCGCCATAGAAAGGCTTAGCAGAAGGACAGGATTAAACTGGCTTTCCCCGCTTACTCACTGTATGGATTGTCCCTTGCTGAAACTAGATATCCTTCCGCCACAGACAGACTCAGAGGATTCCGGTGGGATTGAATCCTGTCAAGGAAGCGGCACTCTAGAGGGGAAGGAACTGTCTAAAAAAGAGCTCATTTGCTCATTCGCTTACACCCTTACAAGAGCACTTACAGGACAGGGAGAAAGACTAGACATATAAAAATGGGACTTTGCTACTGGTTAGCGAGTCAGAGACGATTACGAGGGCTCCCAACAAGACTATAGTTGCTAGTAAGATTCATGAAAGACTTTTACACTACAGAAAATATGCTAGGCCTAGTACTGGTAGACACCTTATATCTATTAGTATTATTACTCGTAGTCTCCCGTAAGTTCAGGTACGCTTGGTATGAAACGTATTCCTTAGGCCCTTAGTCAAAACGCAGGGAAGAGAGAAGCAACTAAAACTGTAATTGTAACTGGATACCCCTCTTCACTAGCCTCACTGGCTTCCACAGACTCAGGGGTTTTATGTACTACTGGAAATAAGATATGCTAGAATGGAATATGCTAATACAGGAGGTAATATCCCATCGATAAGGAAGGACTTCAATTCAACTGTTTCGATGGGACTAGACAAATTAGCCACATCCAAGGGATCTAAAAAAAAGGGAAGTCAGAACTTGCTGGCTTTACTTGCTTTGCCTTCAAAAGAGGTTATGGTTACACTTCCCCTTTCTGGCTTGCTCATATCATAAAATAACTTTCTTGACCTGGCCGGGGTCTAAACTTTCCACTTGTACCAGTATTGAGATGTTTTGGATTTGGATTTGGAGTTGGAAGTGGTATCATCAAGGTAACTAAACTCATCTTTTCTGTACAGAGAAATAGGCATAGAAACAGAAACGGAACCTGGTCATTTTGTTTCTATGATTGAGATTCACCACTATTATGAGAAAGGGGAGATAGGCTTCCTTGGTCCTACTTACCTTACTTAGGGAAGACAACACAACGTTGAGCTGTAAGTACATTAAGGAGAGTGCAAAGCACCAGAGAAAAAACCCATCTTCCTTGATAGGGGGAACTCTCTCTTATTGTCTTGCTAGCTTGCAACCATACCATCTTACAGACCCTACAATCGGGACCTTCTTTCTTACCCTCAGGGGGGAGACCGGATTCCTTTCTTTCCTATTTAGAACTGCAGATTTGTCTTTGTCGCTGGTTCGGACGTGCATCGGCGGCCCCCTTTCCACTTCAATCGTGGAAAGTCAGAAGCAAGAATCATTGATTCCTGACCCCCTTATCTACGACAACTCCAGATCAACTAATTTTCCTTCTAGTTGAGAACCACTAAGGGTAAGAGCAGCATCTTAGGTCTGATGAGAGCCTGATCTACTCTACGACAACCCTGATTGTTGTATTCTCGGTCCCCTACCTTTACTATTATTAGTAAAGCCCTCTCCTTGGGATCCCCATCTGTGTAACATAAGCCTTATTGTATTGCGCGCTGAACTATTTAGCTTTCTCCTAGTGCTTCCACCCGCGGTTCTTCGTTCCTCAGCTCTTTATTGCTTTTATCTCGACACACTGCCCCTGCTTTGGCTTGTAGGCTTGTTAGCTTCGCAACCTCTGCTCTGGAAGCAGCTTATGCCCCGGACCTTATTGAGCACCGGGATAGGAATATTAATAAGGCTATGTGCGAACTCTCGTAGATCACTCCCGGATGTAACCCTTCTGCTGTCTCGTAGCGTAGCCCATCCTTATGCTATCCATAAGCCTTCTCGTTGACAACCACATAGGGATAGGAAGATGTTGAACGAATAACGAGTTCAGTCAAGCAGGATGTTAAAACAGAACTTGCTCGACCACAGCACAGGGAAAGGAATTCACTTCTTTGCTAGTCCTCTTCGCCCTCTATACCCTGATGTTAGCCAATAGCCTGATTCTAGCTTTGCCTGATTGTTGTATTCTACGCCCCCTGATGGTACTGCTAGAACAGAAGCCTGATAGTTGCCCTCGAGTCTCACTACTTCTATTACCTGATCGCACCCGGATGCCTAACATCATTGAGAACAGGAGAGCACACCCCGGATGTAACCCTTCTTTCAGTCTTATCCGCCCCCTTATTAGGCTTTCAGTGAAGTGAAGGAAGAAGGGTTCTTATAAGAGAATGAGGTACCGTTCGGACCCCTTATTCGCAAGGGTTCCTCACTCAAGTAAGGGTGATAACGGGAAGAGAGAAGTTATCTATTAGCTAGGCTGGTGGAGGTCCTCAATCGATCTCTAGCCGTGTCTACGCCATATCTGTCTCAAGTGTTAGTTTTCAGCGGGTGAGGAGTTGAAGGGCCATGTTTAACAATGTTGTCCACTGGAACCCATTCCATGGTTTTGTTGCCTTCGGCTTTGCTGAGGTTATCATGGAGATTTCAGGCAAACCTTCTTCCTCCTTAATCTTTAGCTGAACACGAGTTCGCGGAGGTGTAATGAGTTGGGATGGATCGAACTTTCCTACTTCGGGCTCTGTTACCAGAGGATGCCGCTTCATCAGCTTTGCGCTCATGTGAAATGATTAAATCCCGAAAGTCTTCCCTTCTCTGCTTCATGCATTGCCGCTCGATATACTCTTGCATTTCGATCATGCGATAGCTTTGGTCAGGGTCTTCTGGAGGTGATTCTTCCACTGACTCGCAAGGTATAGAGTTGACAGCTGTGGTCACTTCTGTGAGTAGACGCATCATGGGGCCCGGCCCAGTGGGAGGGTCAGTGGACCACTGTGGATGAGGTATCATTGGAGGTGGAGCTAGAGCCGCCATGTTTCTTCTCGGGTAAAGGACAAGATAATCAAACTTTCCTGATGGGTCTCCGAGAAGGTCTACCTCAGGATCTCCTGCTTCATATCGTTCCCGTCATTTTTGCTGATAAGTTTTATTCTTTCTCGGCTTAGGCTTCCGTTCTCTCTCGGCTTCGAGCTCGAGATCAGTTTCTTGTGCATTTTGGAAACAATCATCACAGTCGCAGATGTCCCACCATATGTGGCCTGATTCAGTCTTCCCTTGATAGATGGGTGATCCATCCAAAGAGTAGGCGATGATGGGGAATTCAGAGGCTGCAGCGGGCCGAAGTGTTCCATTCTTGATTTGAGGGGCAAGAGCAGTAAGTGTGAATGCTGGCTGATGTTGTGTTGTGCCAGTGGGCTGAGATGGTTTCGATTCTGAGGGGCCTGCCGAGCGAACCATGTTGATTTCAGGGAGATCATTCTCTGTTTTCAATTCTCAAGTTCAAAGCGTAGCAGGTGTTGTTCTCGGAGATCTTGGATCTTGTGTCTTAAAGCGAAACATCTGTCAGTCGTATGACCTGGACTTCCCATGTGATAGTAATCTGGATCAAACTTTCTTTGTTCCTTTTTGGGAGGTGATGGATTAGGTCTCGTGCCTTCTCCTGTTGGTGCTTGTGGTTGAGGAATCTGAATCCCAGGTTGGTTAGTCTGCTGAACCTGTCCTGGTGATAATATAAGGGGCTGCTGAGTGGATGGCTGTACGTATATTCTCTGCTTTTGTGGATGGTCATTTCTAGACGGGGCGGAGGTGATGACCTGAACTTCTCCTCCTTTCGGCCCGGTTTCTGTTCTTTTGGTCTGTACCCTCCTCGGGATAGTGCTCGTTCCTGACTGTTCCAGCAGCGACTGCAATGCCTGTATGTCAACCAGGCGCCCTGATTTGACTCCATCTTCCACTCGCTCACCTACTATGACCAGGTCTGCGAAACTTGACGTAGTGTGCCCGATAAGGTGGGAGTAGTATGGATCTTTCAATGTGTTGAGGAAAGCACCGACCATCTCTTTTTCAACCATCGGGGGTTTGACCTGTGCTGCGAGTTCCCTCCATCGTTGGGCGTATGCCCTGAATGACTCGCTACCCTTTTTCTGCATACGTTGGAGCTCGAATCGGTCCGGTGCCATTTCAGTGTTGAACTTGTATTGTGACAGGAAGGAAGTGGCTAGGTTAGACCATGTTCGGATCCGGCTGTGGTCTAACTGGACGAACCACCTCTGAGCAGGGCCGGTCAGACTTTTTTTGGAATTGCTGGATGAGTAGTCTTTCATTATCGCCGTATAAACACATTTCTCCACAATAGACTTTCAAATGGGTAAAAGGACAGCCTGTTCCATCATATTTGTCTAAGTCTGGAGTTTTGAACTTGTGGGGGAGTTTCATATCCGGGAAAAGCATAGGTCAGAGAAACTGGTACTGCCATAAGAGTCGATCCCCTGTAGGCTTTTGACCTTTTCTTCTAAGCTCTCTAGCTGATTGGCTACCTTCTTTTCTTCGGCTTTTTTCTTCAACTTGTCATCCTGATTACCCTCTTGGGACTCTGGGATGGTGATGTAAACTGCATTCTGAGTGGTGACGGGAGGATTGCTGGTGACCTGAGAGGATCCTGGTCCTATTTTGAATCTCTCTATTGGAACTTATACAAATATGGATACTGGGTCTATTGAAAATATAAAAGATACTGCTATTCCCACAACTGCCACTCCTCTAACTGGATCGCTGGGAACTGGCATTAGAACTCCATGGGCTTATGTGCCTTAAAATAGGACTCGAAATGCATCTGAAACTGCTTCGTTTGGACCGTTTAGCTCGTTTAGACCGTTAGACACGCTAGGATAGAAAAAGTAGCCACGTTACGTTAGGCCTCTTAGCCAAGGTCTTACAGGTATGCCTCGTATGCTCGGTATGAAACTTCTTCCTTATGCCCTTCTTTAGCTATTACGCTCGTTAGCATGTTATTAATTGTGGTAGAACCTGGTGAACCTGGCGTATCCCCCACATGATATCGTTATTTGTCTATAAGGGTGTCTACATGTAAAGGGTCTTTTGTGGTAATGTAAAGGGTATTTCAGCATCACTCTCGCTACCAGAAAAGAAAGAAGTAGGGCAATAAAATAGCAGGTATGTAAATAGATGGGCTCACGCTCTCCACCCCTCTCTTGATATGATAGTAGGAGTCCCTGCTATGGCACTATCTGACGTTAAGACGAAGATGAGGGGTTCTTCTGCTTCTTCCCTATCAAGTTGAGGTCTCTCGAGCCAGCTTGTCTGGTTTATCGGTCCCCCCATAATAGCATTTGGCGTAGAATGAGAGGCTAATAGATAGAGTAGGCAGCAGAAGCTCAACAAAGTTCCACGAGGGAATATTAAGAGTCGCTGAAGATTATAGGACATCTGACTTTGTCGCCTCTTTGAGGCATTCCCCCCCAGGGAAGTTGTTTGTTCCAGTCACTAAGCGTCCTCCCTTTATGGGAAAGGATTGAATTGCGTAGAATGGGACGCTGATAATGGGACGTTTAAGTTTTGTACAGGATTGAGTGTCTTTCTTTGGAGGCCCCCAATGCCTAACCTAATAGGGGATTCCCCATAGATGGATCAAGAAAGTAGGGCTCTTATCTTTCAACGCCTTTCGTGGTTTGGGAGGAAATCTCAAGAGTCCGCCCGAAGAGATGAAGGAATGAATGCGTAAAGTCGAGAGTACGCCGTCTGGAAGCGGGGCTATTAGGGGCCAACTCATAAATTCGAATGCTACTCTTTATGGTTCCAACCCCTATTTTAAAATAAAGACTCTTCGGGATGCCCTTTTCTCATTCTGCGGGAAGTGCTGATCGTAGCTGGGTCAACGACTTCTTTTGGTATGGGTGTCATGAGACGCTATCTCAGATGAGAATAGGCAAAGACGCAGCCGAAGCCGCCTCTGAGGAGATGGCCTAATTTCTATTCTATCTATGGAAATTTCAATCGAGAATAATCGCTTTAAAGTCACGTTGAGGCCTGTCTTTGAACATAATAGTTGGCACGAGAATCCTTCTCAGCGGAGTCAGAGTCTTTATTTTAAAATAGGGGTTGAGATCGAGGGTAGTTTGATTATGGGAACCGAGGCCGGAGACTGTGACGCCGCTACTGGTACGCTTATCCAAAAGGCAGGGGTAGCCCGAGAATGCCGCTCCCCCTTGACCGTAAGCTGGTTGTCCCGTGTTATCCATAGTTTGGGAAAGGGTTCGATCCCCATCGTCGATGAGTAAGCAATTTTTTTTCCTATCCGTTCCGTGGCATGAACGAGAAGCATCCTCTGATCAGATCTCAGTCTATCTATTTACTTCATAGGGCCTTCTCTATAGCCGAAGACTCGTCAGTGTGAGGCCTGTCACGTCAAATCAAGTACTAGTAAGAACAGAAGGGCATCTAAGGTATGAAAACCTGTCTAGGAAGAATGTACCGAAACATCATACTAAAAGCGCTGCCTTACTAGAATAATGTATGAGGATGGACAGATCGAGTGCATTTCCACTCATGGAGAGGGGGAGATTTACACTAGATTTCAGAAGTGGGACAAAGAGAGGCTTTTTTCGAGTCTTTGTCTCCGATACCTCCTCTCAGGGCAGGGAAGTAGCCTTCTATCTCCGACCGAGCAAAGCGCCTTGCTGGTTCTAAATAAGAGAGTAGGCGTGCGTTTGGTTTTGTTAGGATTTCCGTATCTGCCCACCTTCCTTTATTTCAAGGTGAGATAAGTGCTCTATAGTCTGGTCATTTTTTGAGTATCTGAATCATAGATTATGCCATACTATTATATGGATTTCTTCCACGTGCAAATCTACTCTCTTGGGCTATCTCCCGCGTAGGAATGTCTTGTATCGGCCCATTTCTTGCAAGAAATCTATGTGAGGTTAGTTTTGTCAAATAAAGTAAAGGTCGTGGTCCAATACTAGCTCTATCTCCGAGTTACTTAGAATATACAGAAGAGGGGGACCTATCCGAGTCCTCCACAACTGATTGTGTAAGAGTTGGGCGGGGGATGAGTTGATGTTGCTGGAGTTAAGCGATACGAGCATAAAGGAAAGAAAGCAATTGATGTCCTTTCGACCTCGGCAGTCGATCCAGAAGGAACTCCTATTGCGCTAACAAGGGGAATTAGGGAAAGAAATTCTACACCAGATAGAGCATAAAGGAAAGAAACCAGATATACCATAAGATTGTGTAACAGACTAGTCGGCTATTTATTGTTCCTACAGGAAAGAGTAGGGTGCCCTACTAATTGTCTAAGAGACTAGTTCGCTCTTCCTGCGGCCAGGCATAAATCTAAATAGAGTGAGGCCTCCCCTAGTAGGGTCCCAATAAGTAGAAGTTATCTTTTTGGCCCCGAATATGCCTTCTTTGTATTAGTACAAGAATGTGTCTATCTCCGAGGGAAATAGGCATAGAAGGAGTCTCGGTTCATTCTGCGACACAAGGCTTTTGTCGCATAAAAAGCCGGTCCCCTCCTGATCAAGCTGACCTACCTCTATCACTAAACTAGACCAAATGACGTCGTGTAATAAATCTTCGGGTACTACACAGTATTGAGGTTCCGGCTGAGTTCTTACAATGGACGCCCCAATCAGAAATCTTACAAGGCCTAGTGTTGCTAGAGTATGCGTATTGGTTGATCTCTTGAAGGATATGCCCAATCTTGGCTGGGGATGGGAAAGTTTGGGCGCTGGCAACGAATCATTTACGAGAATCCCCCGAAGTCTTGCTCCTTCTGTCGTATGAGAGGCCACAGCCTAGATGAATGCAAAGCCAGACCTGTTCTAAATAAAGGCAAAGAACCTTTGCAGGATGATACTACGAACCCTAATGGAGCCAAGGAGAAAGCAGTTGCAGGCCAGGGTGAGACTTCGAAAGCTGCTGAGAGTGTAAAGCCAGTCACACAAACAGATCAAAACAAAAAATCAAGAACAGCGTGTGATTGGGAGGTTTTCGGTTGCGCCTAGTCTGGATGACCATGAAGTGCAACGAGTTAATGCTGCTATAAATGAGGAAGAAGCCAATGTTCTTGATAATAATAATCAGAAAGGCGAGATGGCAGGTGGTGTTGAATATCCGGATCTGGGATCACGTACTTCATTGATTCCTTTGTTGGCTGGTCCGGCATAGGAACAAGAAAGAGATCTCTTGTTGGTGCAGGTTCGTCCCTCCTTCCTTTGTAACCGATGGTATAGCTTCCCCAAAGGCTGCTTCTAATGGGTCAATGTGATTATATAAAGATTCACTCCCATGGTTCCTAGCCGGCCAACTGGAACAACTTGACTAGGAGATGAAGAGGGCAGAGATTGTAGCTAACACTGTCTCGACTCCTTGCCTTGCTCAATGCTTCTCCATCAACTGCAGCGGGAAGGGCAGCAAGAAAACTAAAGCGCTAACTCCTTAGCACAAGCGCTAAGCGATAATAATTCCTTTCTTTATTAGTATTGTATTAGTTTAGACAATTAATGCTTTCGCGCTGTTGCTTGCATTAATTAGTCTATAGCAGCCTTTACTAATACTAAAAAAAGCTTTCTAAAGCTCAATCCCTTGCTTGTTCTAACGCGCAACGGCTTTCTAGCAGCTCAATCCGTTGCTTGTTGCTCCAACTTAGGAGTAGGGGCTCTAGAGCCTTTTCCGCGGGCTGCTATGCTAGTTGTAGCGCGCGTTAGCTTTACTAATATAATATCAAGTAAAGGGGACTTTATCATGATCTTACGAATCTACAACTCTCTTTACTGAGCGAGACTCTACCCAGATCTAAAGAATTCGCCAAAGAGCCTTCTTCTAACTAGGAGAGTCAGCAAGCTACCGGAAGCGAAGCTTCTGGCTCCCCCTTTGAATTTCCAATTCCTCTTTTTCGTTCTACTTAGGTGGAGCAATCCGAACTCTCGACAGAATATAAAAGAGGTTTTTATTCCTGTGTAGACACCTCAACGAACTCATGTGGACACTCCTCAGCCCGAGGACAATCTCTCAAATACACATTAAGATGTTGACCCGTTTTCTTTTCTTCCCTGCTCCCTCTCCCTTCATTCCCATCCTGCCAAGCTGCGGCTGCCATCGCATTGTATCTAACCACACTGTGGCAAATCGATACAAGTAGCTAAACAGCTTGCTATACCATACAAAGGTATCTCCGACCGAACGGTTAGGCAAGACTACGGCGCCTGGGTAAACATCCCGTTTACCAAACAAGACGTCGAGAGTTTCACTTAACCATTCCCCTCCTGCAGCCAAAGTGTTAGCGGCTGTAGCATCCACCGATAATGTGTGGAAGAGGGTAAGCTTTCTATGTGGATAGGACGTATCAACACCTTTTGCATCTTTTAAAGGAAATATAAAAGAATGAATAATATTGTGTTGGGTCCTGAGGATCAGGATGGCCGAAGATCAAAACCTAAATGTGCCAGGGGTTGATCATCGAAGCCAGGGACGATGAAGGAATTTGAGCGCTGATGTAGCTAACAGCCACCTTCATAGTCGATTCATTAGGGTCGTCACCTTCTACCCAACTAGTGGAAGTATCCACCGTTTTCTTTGTCTGTTAAGCCTCACAGCTATGGGACTTCCTAAAGAAAACTGCAATCGTAGTTTATCAACCACTCACAAGACCACCGAGATCTTCGGCTTAGCTCCCAAAGGTAATCCACCCGGCCCTTGCCCAACCTATACAAGGGGAGCGGAAGATAACGAAAGGGAGACAAAGTCCTAACTAAATCATAACACAAGAACCTCCGTCTATATCATAACACAAGCTACCCATTCAGTCGAGTCGATCCGATTCGTTCTTATCTATAGATAACGCAAGAGATAACTTATGGCTTCGCGGATGGAGAGGGATTCGAACCCCCGGTATTCCTATCAATACTTCGGTTTTCAAGACCGACTCTTTCAACCGCTCAGACATCCATCCTCTTCGCGCTTCGCTCGCCCTATCTATACGCGCGCTGGCAGGTAGGGGCTTATCTATGTGATTCGCTACGCTTGCTTGCGCATATCGGCGGACTCTATTGCCTGCCGGTTAGCGAAACTTTTCCGGTAGTACGAATCGCTACGGTTCGCTTGTTTCTATATGATAATATGCACCTTGGTTGCTGCGCTCCCCGCGGGTAATATAAAGAGAGTGAAGAACGAACGATCCTCCAAACAAAAAGAGTGATTGAGCCCGACTCAAGCGAGTGAGTGAAAGGCGTGGCAAGAGAGCGAGTTCGACTCGCGAACGATCGGCAAGTGAAGGACCGATCCTTTTGCGCCAGTACTGTTGCGAGACTTGTACTTGGCGGCTCACGAGCAACATATAGACTAAGGTTGCCCATCACTCCCCCGCTCTTTTTTGAAGTGAAGGCCTTTTCTATTCTCTTTCTAGTATGGTTCCTCCATAAGAACACTGAACGCCCAGCTTCGCAGAGCAGCTCTCTCCCCAACCCACAGCATAGTGCGGAATCTGGATCGTTTCATTGAGCACCATTTCTTTTAGATATAAAGGTGTTCTGACTCTATTGGATCAAGTCATAACCTACGCCTTAGTATACTATACTACTATGGAGAGACCAAGCTCTATTTCAGAGATTGGACTCTCTTTACTTTGATTAGCCCCTACTGGCGTAGTATGAGTTCTACGTTAGTAAACGAAGAATTGGGTGATATCAAACTCTATGTCCAAAAGTGGAGCACCATTATCTGATCAAGCTAAAGAAAGACTTCAGGCCAAATTAGATATGAAGGAAAGGTTGAAACGACAAGAAGAGCGCTTAGTGAGGAGACAGCACCGGAGGGAGGAAATTCTCGCGAATAAGGTAGTTTACTTGCTTAGTGCTTGCCCTAAGGGGATCCCCCTTTTCGCTATGTAGGTTCAGCTACCCTTTGATGTGGGCCCTCTCATTCCTTCCAAATCTAAGGGTTGAGGACCTCTTCATACGAATCTTTCTATTTCCTCTTAATGCTTCGAGCCACTGTCTCTTGAAGCCTTTGTAGCTGTTCCTGGACTTTGGATAGGTTCACCAAGTGGATTTTGAAAGAAAGGTTGTTGGCAAAAGCCCGGGTTAGGTGTGAAAGGTATTCGGTTGCCACCAGCTCTTAAGCACACCCATTGGCATTGATGGGATCGAAAGACTTTCGGTTTTGTGGACGTGTCCATAACTTTATCATGGATCTAATTTGGATGAATACACGGGAAGCCCAGAGACCTCATTTGGCATTGTGCGGCTTCCTTAGTGCAAGCACTAAGTAAGCAAGCTACCTCTCCCTCTCCTATGGTCGAGTGAGTCCCTACCTATGGTCGAGCAAGTAAACTACCTTAATTGCACTAGCGCACTCAGGTGAGCAGCAAGCCGTTGGTTAAACCAATAGGGGCTCTGGCAGAAGGTACCACCAGACACCCAATCCCAGCAGAAGACATGTTAGTAGGGCGAATCGGCTGTCTTTGACGTAGGCGAAGGCCATTGCCTCTGATAAGCCGAGTGTCCTTGTACGACTACTTTGTCTTGCGGCGTAATCCAATAACGCGATCCAGGGGGTGGCTTTGTTGCCTCTATTTTGATCTATTGCCGAAGCAAAATGAAAGGGCAACTGGCCGATCCCGGTGGCAAGCGGTTTCCATAAGGATAATGGTTGGAGTTCCACTTTTTTTAGCGAGATCTGTCTTTCCAAGTTTGAATTTTTGTTAATTTCTTCTAGCTTGGAAATCGGGTTGATCCATTGTCGCGATAGATGACTACCGGAAATCCCTGCCTTGATCGTTTTCGGAAAGCGCCTTCTCCTTTTTGGTTGGTTTAAGGGGCGAGAGGGGGCGTGGAACTACTACTACGATTCTCATTATTCTCATTTCGCTTTCTACTAAAAAGAGGAACACGGAAAAAAAGGTTAAAAAAAAAGTGCAAAGAGGCGATTCATGACTCCAGCATAAAAAACAGCACATTAATCCCGGAGCTGTGGATGATTGAGACAGCTCTAAGATCTTGTTCGTAGTTTCCGTTTAAAAAGTTGTACTCATTGGTTTCGCTGAGAAATGTTTGGGAGAAGGATAGTGCACCATTAGTTGAACCATGTCTCTCGGATCTCTCGGAAAGCCTTTGGGTTGTGGGGGCTATTGTTTCCTTGAGGCATGGTTTGAGCCCTGGTGCGGAGCTCGGTAGTAGTCTGACTTCGGGAAGAAAACGGTCGGAAAGCACTCAGCTAAAAGCATGACAGCAATCCCAGCCCGCAACGGAAAGAAAAGCAGTCCCTACTGCCGCGTCAAGCTAGGCCTGAAACCCCCCCAAAAGAGAAAAGGAAAGCGCTGTTAACAGCAGGAAGAGCAGTCCGTACCGCAAGCAGTACCATAAGCGGTACCGCAAGCCGTACGTTCAGCAATTATTATACGCAAAAAACTGATAACGCAAGAAACGATTGCTTAATTACGATGAATATAGTCCCTAAAGACGAGACGGAGTCCCCCAGGACAGCTTTCTTTATAGAAGATGCCAGCGTTATAGAAGATGCTACTAGCGCATTGTACTGGCCGTAGGGGACTCAAGCCCTCGTCGATTGAGAGGAATAAGCCCCTCGCCTCACTCGTCAACTGTTATCATGACCTCTCGATTCTCCCCGGATTGGAGGATCACCTTTGACCTGCCCGACATGCTGTTGACTTGGAGAAAAATTCTCCGGCCGTACCTTCTGCGGTCGTTACGCTTGGTCGGCCGGGACCAAAGAAAAGTATAAGCTTCTACCGTGTAGAAGGCATTATAACTAAAGTACGCGACCTCAAAAATCAACATCTACATTTCGTCGCTACCCTTTCAGTCCTTTCAATGTTCATCTTCCCGCGTGAGGGTGATCAGCGCTCTCGTTCACGAAGCCAACCGAGTTGCTCATGGGAAGGAGCATGTGGGGGAGAAGGACCTTTATTCGTCTCTTCGAACGGAGCCCGGGTTGAATCCGCCCCCAGGTTTTCTTTTTTAACTATGTATGACCTTCTCATCAACAGACGTTTCCCGAATAACCATTCATTTAATGAAAAACCTGCGCTTGTTAGCAGCTGAATCACTCTCTCCTCTCGCAGCGGGCCTCTTTTCTTTCCCCCGCTGGCATGAAGAAAGGGCCCATTTCACTAGCTCTTCTTCTTGTGAGAATAAATAGAGGGCTAAATAGCGCCTTTGAATGAGTAGATCTTCCCGCCCCCGTGCCCCCCTTTACTCAATGCTCTTGAGGTCCGAAAAGAAGACTGAGTGGACAGGGGGCAGGGAAGTTAAGTTACAGAAATGGGAGTCGTGGACTGGTACCGCGGTACTGCCTACTTTGGTTACTCCTTATTGTGATCCCTCACTCTGGGCTAAGAGAGTCTCTTAAGTGCTAGCGTAGCGGGAGAGCAAATAGCAATGAACCTTATCTAAAGTATTAGTTCCCTCCTACCTACAGCTCTCTATGCGAGGAAAAGGGTATAGGCGGATTGACGCATCTGAGCAGGCAGGGAATACACTTAGTGCTTGGAATATGAATGCTATGAGGCTTGGGCGAGAGAACAGGTCCAGGAGGCCTAGATATTGCATCATGTGAAAGCAGCGCTAAAAGACCAATAAGAGCTGTAAACAAGTGAGATAGGCACGGAGGGGGGCATTCTGGGGATGTCTTTCATCAGCCAGCACCTTCAACAGCCAGTGGGACAGATGCCGACACAAATAATATTCCAGATTCAAGATAGGGTACGACCGATGACCAGGCAGGGCGGGATGAAGCAAGCAGCAAGGGATTGGCTTGGCTGAATAGAACAGATGCGACCGGTAATGGGATATTGAATGGAAAGAACGAAAGCGACGTACGTACTGGATTGACCGGCGTGTGCCAACTACTCTACTTCCCTATTTCTTGCCTTTTCACCTCCCCTAATTGGTGCACTCTTTCCCCCAATTCCCCGATAGAGAAGAAAGAGATAAGCAATGACCGGACTAGACCAATGAAAGCGGACCAAGGTTTTTATGCGTTAGCCAAGCGCGCCCATTACAGCGCCTCTATTACAGAAGCGAAAGGGACGCGCCCTATTGACCAGCCGAAGAGCATCCTTATAAAAGAATGAATGGGAAGCAGGTATTATTATCGCTTAGCGCTTGTGCTAAGGAACGGTCTATATTGCTAGAGTTATCTTTACTTCACCCCCCGCGTACTCCTCTATTCTTATATTTGAATTCCGTCTCTAAGCTTCCCCTTTAGTGCCCGCCGAGACTTATTTCCTCTCGACTATAGTTGAATGGAAGTTTCATTTCCTAAGTCTAAAAAAATTTCTTTTATGGAGTCCCCATAGTGCGTGCATTCCCCTACATAGTCTGTAGAATAATTTATCACTAAGAAGGGTTACAATATAATATATATAAGAGAATTCCAGATTGAAGATCTCTTGATCCCATATACGATCCAGTTCTACATCTTAGCGCTGAAGTAATGAATAGAAATTGAGCTTCACTTCGCGAGTCGGGAATGGCATCATTTATTAAAAAGTGCTAGCGTTGACAAGAGATGAGCTAAAGAGGTGGCCGGGCAGTTGACCAGACCCTATCACATACAGACAGCAAGCAAGAGCTGTGCCGGCTTATCCGGAAAATTTCATTATTGTCAAAAAAAATGCTACTACCTCTTTGCTAAGCACAGGAATGCTTGATCGAGAAAAGCAAGCAAAGAAGCAGCAGGATGCGGAATATGAAGGGGCTAGGGGTAGAGCCAATAACCAATTGAAGAGTTATAGACTACAGTATAAAGCCCTCAATCATGCTCTTGCCAGTGACATAGATTGTATATACTCTCGCCGATTAAGGCAAATTCTGCGCTCCACGAAAAAACATAGGGAGTCCTTCCTCCTGGACTTAAGGAAGGCAAAACAAAAAAGTGCCCCTATGACTCTGGTTCTAGTGAAAGCGATGAAAGTATAGCTGTGCTCCAGTTTTTCGGGTAAAGGTTATACGGTGAAGAGCCCAGCCCGGTCAAGGCGACCTTATTAAAGGAGAACATTAGGTACTTCATAAGTAGATGGTAATCTCGTCCTTAGTTGCCGAATCTAATGGAGGTTTCAATCCGACGGATCAACCGTAATTTGAAGGTAAAACGGGGGAAATGATGGATGGGAACTCCTACTCTGACTATTGTTGCGATCTCTAAGCGGGATTTTCAGTCATCTATCCCTTTTCTTTCCTGAAGAACGAGTGGATGTTTTGAACGAGTGTTGAGCGAGTGAAGTGCCCCATAAGCTATAAGGGTGAGCTATATGTTTAAATTCCGTGAGCAGCGATTGAACTGAACGTTCCAAGTGCATCCAGCAGGAATCGAACCTACGAATTTTCGCCCCTTTATTAGGCTGGGCGCTTTAACCATTCAGCCATGGATGCACAAAGACTCGGCGAGTGAACTAGGTTTTGGTATTCCTTCTCGAGCTTCTATTTCTTCCGTTAAAGGAGATTCGAGAAAAGATGGAATAGGAAGACGTGTTTCCAGAACAAACAAGATACGGGTTGAGAAGGGGGAGTTAGCAAAGTTAGACAAGATTGGAATGGGCATAGGAACATGTATTGATGTACCAGATCGGCTAATGCTCCCAGGTTGATGCGATGTATTCCACCAGTTGACTGAAGACTTGATTATTGGTATATCGATCGGTCCAGCACGGATTGAAATAGAAGCCGGTTCGACAGGAAGCTTTTGAAAACGCAGTGCACCCAGGTAAATAAGGAACGAGATGAATACAGAGGTTAAACGAGCATCCCACACCCAAAAGGTGCCCCACATAGGTCTTCCCCGAAACCCCCCAGTAACTAAGGTTAACAACGTAAAAAAAGCACCAATTTCTGTACCGGTTCCGGAAGAGCGAAGAAAAAGGGGATGTTTTGTTAATAGGAAAAGGAAAGTGTTTATAGCCGTAGCGATATAAACAAGAATACTCATCCGAGCCGCAGGAACATGTACATACGGAATACGAGAATTTCCACCTTGTTGAAGATCTAGTGGTGCTACCCGAAGACTTAAATGAATAGCCATCGCTGTTAAGAACACCCGAGATCCAATGATAATTTGCGCGTAGCTTCTGGTCTTTGACATCAAAAAATAAGGTTGTAATAACGAAACGGACATGTGATAATTTGGTCCTAGCTAGTGGAACAAGAAAGACATGGATCTATATTCAATACGCAATCAAAGGATTTCTCCTGCTTTGTTTTCGCTCCGCTCGTGCGCGGCACTCCTTGCTCGCGGAGCGGCATACCGAAAAAAGAAAGGTTTTGGAAGAAAAAAGAGTAGATTCCCTTTTGTGACCAAGAGCCCATCCTTGATCCAAGCCGAGTTTTGCATTCCTTAGCTTGGTGCAAAGGGCTTCTCGCGGGTCCCTAGCCCATCTCGAATACGATGCGGTAGGGTACTCGTGACCCTGCTGGTGGCTGCCACTGCCTCACTCTTAAATGCCGCCAGCTCTGTCTTCCTACTTAAGGCATCCGCGACCTGGGTGGTCCGTCCAAGCTTATACTCTAGCACCATATCAATCAAACTTGGCAAGTTTGTCTTGCTTGCCATCGTCCCTGTTTTGGCGCGAGTTTTTTCTGGGCCAGGAAGTCACTCGTCGCCACATTATCCGTCTTGACCACAAATCGTGACCCGCCTCCACGTTCTCAAGTAGTGCACTATTGCCTTCTCTTGGACCACGCCTTTCGGTCTCATTGAGCTTTCGGCTCTCATATGCTACTGGGTTACCTTATTATACTAGCACACCGCCTATGGCATAGTCTGACGCATCGGTGTGTACTTCAAATGGCTTAGTGTGATCTGGCAACTGCAATACGGGGTCATCAATCAATGCCTGCTTTAGGTCCTCAAAAGCTCTTTGACACTCTTCCGATCAGTGCAGTGCCATGATCGGTCCTTACGTCCTTCTTTAGGATATTTTTTAGTTGAGCAGCCCTATTCGAGTAACTTACGATGAATCTTCGGTAATAGTTCACGAGCCCTAAAAAAGATCTTAGCTCACTCACCTTGGTAGGTGCTTGCCACTCCTCGATGGCTCTGATGCCCATCCAATGCCCTAGGAATAGGATCTCCGTCTGTCCAAAGGAGCATTTCTCTTTCTTTACATAGAGGTGATTCTTCCTTAATACCTTAAAAACGGTCCGGAGGTGGCTAACGTGGTAGTTTAACGGATAGCTATAGCCCACGATCAAAGTATACTACCAGTCGTCTAAGTACGGGTGGAATAGCTCATTGTGGAGGGTGCAGAGCGTGGCAGGGGCATTGGTGAGTCCAAAAGGCATAACCAAATAAAACGCCCCTTTATTAGTAAGGTTGCTTGCTTGTCACACAGGTCGTCTTTGGCTCGTCTCCTTCCGCGATACGCATTTGGTAGTAGCCCAACCGCAGATCCAACTTCGAGAAGTATCTCGCGCTTATTGATTAGGGCGAAGAAGTCT